TCATATTAAAAATATGAATGGAAAGAGAACATAATAGAAAAATATGGGACAAAAAATAAATCCACTTGGTTTCAGACTTGGTACAACCCAAAGTCATCGTTCCTTTTGGTTCGCACAAACAAAAAATTATTCCGTGGGTTTACAGGAAGATGAAAAAATACGGAATTGTATCAAGAACTATGTACAAAAGAATAGGAGAATATCCTCGGGTTTCGAAGGAATCGCGCGTATAGGAATTCAAAAAAGAATCGATTTGATCCAGGTCATAATCCATATTGGATTCCCAAATTTATTAATAGAGGGCCAAACACGAGGAATAGAAGAATTACAGATGAATGTACAAAAGGAACTTCATTCTGTGAACCGGAGACTCAACATTGCTATCACAAGAATTGAAAAACCTTATGGACAACCAAATATTCTTGCAGAATATATAGCTTTACAGTTAAAAAATAGAGTTTCGTTTCGAAAGTCAATGAAAAAAGCTATTGAATTAACTGAACAAACAGATACAAAAGGAATTAAAGTACAAATCGCAGGGCGTATCGACGGAAAAGAAATTGCACGTGTCGAATGGATCAGAGAAGGTAGGGTTCCCCTACAAACAATTCGCGCTAAAATTGATCATTGTTCCTATACAACTCGAACTATTTATGGAGTATTAGGCATCAAAATTTGGATATTTGTAAACGAGTTTGGATATTTGTAAACGAGAAATAATAGAACTTCATTTGTTTTGCCATTCTGTCCAGTGATAGAACAAAAAATTACAAACTGTTTCATTCTTTTTCTGTTAAATCAAACAAAAACGAACAATTCTAATTCTATAAGGTTGAATAAAAATTCGATTGACCATTTAGTATAATTGCTATGCTTAGTGTGTGACTCGTTAGTTTTTTCTTTAGAGTTTAGGGTTGAGATTAAAAAAAAATAGACTAACCCCTACTATGAACTTAGTAACCATATAAAAAAATAACCAACTTATTGCTTCGTATTGTCAAGATCCCAAGAAACAGTCACTATATGGGTGGATCGATCATATAGTTGTAGCAACTGAAATTTTTTCCATAAAAAAGAAATCTGATTATGGGGTTGTGAAGCAAAAATAAAGGGATGTGGATAAATGGAAGGATGATAGAAAGAGAGAACAAAAATATCAATGATATATGATTCCAATATAATATGTATGGTCTATGAATCACCTCATAAAAGGCAGTGTGATAAAGCATTAATACTGATATAATCAATACTTATATAAATATATAAATGAAATAAAAAAAAAAAAAAAAATTAAAGAATAAAGAGCCTCGGGTTAATAAAAACTGAGGAGATTGACTCGGGAACGAATTTTGCCGGAAGCTCCATTGCAGAGTTCAGGCCTAACCATTAATGGAGAAGCTATGGGAACGACGAAACCTGTGACTGCATAGGATTATATTGAAAACGAATCCTAATAATTCATTGGGTGGGATGGCGGAACGAACCAAGAAAAAATTGATTTATTCTGAGAGGTGTCATGAATTGACCCTACGAATGAAAGAGTCAATATTCGCCCGCGAAACCCTTATTTATTGGTTTACAATTTTTGGCGCGATTCGATAGAGGTAAAAATAAGGATTCATTATATTATAGGTTACATTCTAAAAAAAGAAGCATTTTTTATATTTTCTATATCTAATAATATATACATCCAGCTGTATATTTTGTATATACATCCCCCTTTGTAACAAATGAAATATCAATAAATGCCATTCATTACTTAGAATTACTTATATTATTTATTATTTTTATTATATTTATTTTTTATAATAATAATAAATATAATAAAAATAATTATACATGTGTATCTGTAATATTATTAAATCGTTTCATTCGCGAGGAGCTGGATGAGAAGAAACTCTCACGTCCGGTTCTGCAATAGAGATGGAATTAATAAACAACCATCAACTATAACCCCAAAAGAACCAGATTTCGTAAACAACATAGAGGAAGAATGAAGGGAATATCTTGTCGAGGCAATCATATTTGTTTCGGCGGATACGCTCTTCAGGCACTTGAACCCGCTTGGATCACAGCTAGACAGATAGAAGCGGGGCGGAGAGCAATGACACGATATGCGCGTCGTGGTGGAAAAATATGGGTACGTATATTTCCCGACAAACCTGTTACAGTAAGACCTACCGAAACACGTATGGGTTCGGGAAAGGGATCCCCCGAATATTGGGTATCTGTTGTTAAACCGGGTCGAATACTTTATGAAATGGGCGGAGTATCAGAAACTGTAGCCAGAGCAGCTATTGAAATAGCTGCGTGCAAAATGCCTATACGAACTCAATTTGTTATTTCACGATAGGGATGTAGAACTAAACAAAAGGGATATTGAGGATGAAAAAACAACCGCAGGTTTTTTTTTTTCTTGACGGACAATATTTCTTTTTTTCCTTCATCCTTTGCATTGAAATAACAGATTCAAATAAAAAAATATATGATTCAACCTCAGACCCTTTTGAATGTAGCGGATAACAGCGGAGCTCGAGAATTGATGTGTATTCGAATCATAGGAGCTGGTAATCACCGATATGCTCATATCGGTGACGTTATTGTTGCTGTAATCAAAGAAGCAGTGCCAAATATGCCTCTAGAAAGATCAGAAGTCATTAGAGCTGTAATTGTACGTACATGTAAAGAACTCAAACGTGACAACGGTATGATAATACGATATGATGACAATGCAGCGGTCGTCATTGATCAAGAAGGAAATCCAAAAGGAACTCGAGTTTTTGGTGCGATCGCTCGGGAATTGAGACAGTTGAATTTTACTAAAATAGTTTCATTAGCTCCCGAGGTATTATAAATACTAGTAGATGACACTATGATATAGTAGGCTATCTGAAATAGATCAAATTAATAGATTGTGTCTCACGCATATACTTTTTAAAATTTCATAATTCAAAAAAAAAAAACAAAGAAAAAAGGAAACATGTTGATTATATCAAAATTAGGAGGCACAAAAAATTATAGTTCGTTATGGGTAGGGACACTATTGCCGATATAATAACTTCTATAAGAAATGCTGACATGAATAAAAAAGGAACGGTTCGAATAGCATCTACTAATATCACCGAAAACATTGTTAAAATACTTCTACGAGAAGGTTTTATTGAAAATGTTCGGAAACATCAGGAAAATAACAAATATTTCTTGGTTTCAACCCTGCGACATAGAAAGACTAGGAAAGGAATATATAGAACCGTTTTAAAGTGTATCAGCCGACCCGGTTTACGAATTTATTCCAACTATCAACGAATTCCTAAGATTTTAGGTGGAATGGGAATTGTAATTCTTTCTACTTCTCGAGGTATAATGACAGATCGAGAAGCTCGACTAGAAAGAATTGGGGGAGAAATTTTGTGTTATATATGGTGATCCTCCTCCTCTGGTATCCTAATTTTATCTCTAACTTCCCATTTGTGAAATAGAGAGGAAAAGTGAGTTATATACCTCTTCCTTCATTAGTTGATACTTCAAGGGGGTTACCTGGAATGAAAGAACAAAAATTGATTCATGAAGGTTTAATTACTGAATCACTTCCCAACGGTATGTTCCGGGTCCGTTTAGATAATGAAGATCTAATTCTAGGTTATGCTTCAGGGAGGATCCGGCGCAGTTTTATACGGATACTACCAGGAGATAGAGTAAAAATTGAAGTAAGTCGTTATGATTCAACCAGAGGACGTATAATTTATAGACTTCGCAACAAAGATTCGAACGATTAGGTGATTTTTTAAACATTCCTTTCATGGGGACACAATTCGAAGTAAAAAAAAAAATATTCAAGAAACCTATTTTCCTCAAAAGAGTAGATTCAGAATTAAGGTAAGGAATAAGAAATATGAAAATAAGGAGTTCTGTTCGTAAAATTTGTGAAAAATGTCGACTGATCCGTAGGCGCGGACGAATTATAGTGATTTGTTCCAATCCGAGACATAAACAGAGACAAGGATAATCTTTCTAAAACTAAAAAAGAACTTTCTTTTCTAAAGAGGAGGACCCATGTAAGAATAAAAGATCTGTTTTAACATGAAATGGATATCTCCGTATCTTTTCTTTCTGTATATTTCTGACTCATATTTATGGGATGATAAAATATGACAAAAACTATACCAAGAATTGGTTCACGTAGGAATGGACGTATTGGTTCACGTAAGAATGGACGTAGAATACCAAAAGGAGTTATTCATGTTCAAGCGAGTTTCAACAATACCATTGTAACTGTTACAGATGTACGAGGTCGGGTGGTTTCTTGGGCCTCCGCGGGTACTTCTGGATTCAAAGGCACAAGAAGAGGTACACCCTATGCTGCTCAAGCCGCAGTGGTAAATGCTATTCATACAGTAGTAGATCAGGGTATGCAACGGGCAGAAGTTATGATAAAAGGCCCTGGTCTCGGAAGAGATGCAGCATTACGAGCCATTCGTAGAAGTGGTATACTATTAAGTTTAGTACGTGATGTAACACCTATGCCACATAATGGGTGTCGACCTCCTAAAAAAAGACGTGTGTAGAAATAAGAATTAAACAGATTTCAAGAGAAATAAATGATTCAATGATCTGATCAAATATTATAATAATACTTATTATATTATAGTTATAGTATGGTTCGAGAGGAAGTAGTAGGATCCACTCGAACACTACGGTGGAAATGTGTTGAATCAAGAGTGGACAGTAAGCGTCTTTATTACGGTCGTTTCATTCTGTCCCCGCTTATGAAAGGTCAAGCCGATACCATAGGTATTGCCATGCGAAGGGCTTTATTTGGAGAAATAGAAGGAACATGTATCACACGTGCAAAATCTGAGAAAGTAGCACATGAATATTCTACGATAGTAGGTATTGAAGAATCAGTACATGAAATTTTACTAAATTTGAAAGAAATTATATTGAGAAGTAATCTGTATGGAGTTATAGACGCATCCATCTGCGTTAGGGGGCCTAGATAC